ATATTTCTTTTTTATCAAGAGAATATTATTTAGAGAAAAATAGATAATGAATAAGAAATAATAATTTGTTTTGAACAATAGATGTCTTTCACATTCAACTATAACAATGAGTAACTTCTTCATTTTAAAATGGCAGTTCCAAAAAAACGTACTTCTATATCAAAAAAGCGTATTCGTAAAAATATTTGGAAAAGGAAAGGATATTGGGCCGCCTTAAAAGCTTTGTCATTAGGGAAATCTCTTTCTACCGGGAATTCAAAAAGTTTTTTTGTACGACAAACAAATAAGTCCTAAAATATTGGAATAATCGGAATGGATTTGACTCAAAAAATTGGATCAATAATTTGTTAATATAAAATTCACAATTGGCAGTCCCTATTCTACTCAATATGAAATAGACCAGGTTTCAATCTTATAAGATGTCTAAAAAAAGAATTCTTCTGTTTTCTGAATTCTAAAAACTAAAAAAAAAAGAATAGAATAAAGATAAAGAAAAAAAGACAAGATTTTTTATTTCTTTTTAGTATATTTTCACTCATATTTTGGTGGTGGGGAGTCTTATTTTCCCCATCGACTTTTACAATAATGAAAAAATTTGCTCTTTCTAGGGAAGGGCAGATATAATATTTTTAGTTCAAATTAATTGATTGTTGAAACTAATGGATTCCATGTTAAAAATTTTTGGATAACTTTATGATTTCTTAATTTCTAACTTTTATTAATTTTTATATGTATTAATTTTTATATGTAATGTATTTACCATATATCTCAAATTTTCAGCCCACTCAATAAAAGAACTTCATTGTTGAGATATTATGTACAAATAATGTGTCAATTTGGAGTAATCTAAAATACCCATATTTTGGATTCATTGAGAAAATTTATTTTTTGTTTGAAATTTATGAAATCATATAAACGAGAAATAATGAAGTATCAATAAAAGTAAAAAATGAAAACAAATTTTTTTATTCTATCGAAAGAATTATCTAGTTGCAAAAGTTGGATTTTAGAATAGGATAAACTACGTCAAAGCCCTAAGATAAATAAACCGGACACCCTAAGAAAATAAATGAAACTAATGAACCTTCAAATTGACTTTAGAACTCATTTTTTTATCAATTTTAATCTTTACTAAAAAAACTTATTTGATTGAATTGACTTGTTCAATCTCGACGATTGAATATAAATAGGTTATTATTAGTTCGAGGAAGCCGCTATGGTGAAATCGGTAGACACGCTGCTCTTAGGAAGCAGTGCTAGAGCATCTCGGTTCGAGTCCGAGTGGCGGCATGCCATCTTCTAAAAGAGATCCAATAGATCCTATAATAAAAATAGATCCTATAATAAAAATATATTTAATTCCCGATTTATATTTCTTAATTAATTTAGGGGATTCCCTCCCTTTTTTTCATTTTTATGATATTTTCAACTTTAGAGCATATATTGACTCATATTTCCTTTTCAATTGTTTCAATTGTAATTACAATTCATTTGATAACCTTATTGGGCAATGAAATCATAAAACCATATGATTCGGCAGAAAAGGGGATGATAGTTACTTTTTTATGTTTAACAGGATTATTAATCACTCGTTGGATTGATTCGGGCCATTTCCCACTAAGTGATTTATATGAATCATTAATCTTTCTTTCATGGAGTTTCTCCCTTATTCATATAGTCCCTTATTTCAAAATAAGAAAAAATTATTTAACCACAATAACTGCTTCAAGTACTATTTTTACCCAAGGCTTTGCTACTTCGGGTCTTTTAACTGAAATACATAAACCCACAATATTAGTACCCGCTCTACAATCGGAGTGGCTAATAATGCACGTAAGTATGATGATATTGAGCTATGCGGCTCTTCTTTGTGGATCATTATTATCAGTAGCACTTCTAGTCATTACAGTTAAAAAGATTTTTTATAGTTATAAAAGTAATAATTTATTAAAATTAAATGAGTCATTTTCATTTGGTGAAATCCAATACAAGAATGAAAGAAACGATATTTTGAAAAAAACTTCTTTTTTTTATACTAAGAATTATTACAAAGCCCAATTGATTCAACAATTAGATTATTGGAGTTATCGTGTGATTAGCCTAGGATTTATATTTTTAACCATAGGTATTCTTTCAGGAGCAGTATGGGCTAATGAAGCATGGGGATCATATTGGAGTTGGGATCCAAAGGAAACTTGGGCCTTTATTACTTGGATCGTATTCGCAATTTATTTGCATACTCGAACAAATAAAAATTTTCAGGGGGCAAATTCCGCAATTGTGGCTACTTTAGGCTTTTTTATAATTTGGATATGCTATTTTGGGGTCAATCTATTAGGAATAGGGCTACATAGTTATGGTTCATTTATGTTAACCTCTAGTTAAATTTTAAATTCAAGAAAATTTCTTACGAATACAAACAGAGTGGAATACGGTGTATATAAAACACCTTGTGTCAACCGGCGAGAACCGCGTGAATCAAGTAGTGTAGTGATTCACG